CTTTGTTCCTCTCATTTATACTTTGGTTTATATTCTCCGCTTATTTATCTTTTGTTTTGGTTCTATTCAAATATAAAACTATTGATTCGTTCTATATCATACCGTTTGAATTTGGATTGAAAAAACAAAGAAATAAAGAAGAGTTAAGTAAAATCAAATAGTCTTCTTCACAATATACTATGACCAGTAATGCGGTATAAGTAATTCCCGAAATCCGGTAGAAGAAAGAATATAAACAAGCAAAATTTTTTTGATTATACATAATTACATAACATAATTGCCAACAAAAATTTGTTTATTTTTAGAGCTTGATGTTGATAAATCCGCGGATCTAGAAATTCATTTCGGACAATTGAACCTTCTCAAACTGTTTCTTTTTAAGAACCAAAAAGATTTGTGCCAAAATAACAGATGCCAAGAATAGCAAAAGACCTTGGACACGTAATGGATCTTGAAGTACTATTTCCGCATCCCCCTGACCAAATCCACCCACATTAGGATTACTCGTTAATGGTTGATCAAGTTGGATGGATTCGCCCTCTGAAACAAGAAGTTCCGGTCCTGGAGGGATAATATCAACCACTTGACGTCCATCCGATGCATTCGCTATGGTTATTTCGTACCCCCCCTTTTCTTTTCGTATGATTTTGCTTACTATACCTGCTGCTGTAGCATTATAAACATTATTGTTACTCTTGCTCCCGTCGGGATAAATCTGACCCCTTCCCCTGTTCCCGCCTACGTATATGGGATATTTTAAGAAGTGAACATCTTTCTTAGTAGCGGGGTCCGGGGAAAGAATAGGAAAGGTGATTTCACTATATTTCTGACCAGGAACAGGACCTATCACAAGAATATTTTTTTTAGTGGGGCGATAGCTCTGAAAAGACAGATTTCCTATCTTTTCTTTTATCTCGGGCAAAATACGATCGGGAGGGGCTAATTCAAACCCCTCGGGTAAAATAAGAACAGCCCCTACATTCAAAGCTCCTTTTTTACCATTAGCAAGAACTTGTTTCAGTTGCAGATCATAAGGAATTCGAACAACTGCTTCAAATACAGTATCAGGAAGTACCGCTTGTGGAACCTCGATATCCACGGGTTTATTAGCTAAATGGCAATTGGCACATACAATACGGCCAGTCGCTTCTCGTGGATTTTCATAACCCTGCTGTGCAAAAATGGGATATGCATTTGAAAGGGGTGCCTGGGTTATTATATATATCATGAGCGATACGGAAATGGATCGAGTAATCTCTTTCTTTATCCAAGAAAAGGTATTTTTAGTTTGCATGGTCCAATCATTGATCCCGAAAATTTATACAATAAAATTAGGCAGGTCGCTAGTATAGTTCCCTATCTATAATTTTGCTATTTACTTAAATATAAATAATTTTACTGGAATATTGAAGGAATCCCTTGGATGGGTAGAAAGAATAAGTACAATTTTGAATGTTTTGCTTATCCACAAAGTAACAAATATTATAATTGGATCGTTCAATCATTTTTCAGTCATTCATTGAATGATAAATCACTACAAGTGAAGGAGATACACGATTTAAATAACGAAAGATCCAATATTTAAAAATTGTATCTAAAATGACTGGAAAAGTAGAAACAAGACCGGATATAATTTGATCATTATGAGCAAATCCAAAATCTTTGTAGACAGAGCCAATCATTAGTTCCCAACCGTGGGGCGAATGGAATCCTATACATAAATCAGTTAATAAAAGAATAGAAAAAGCTTTTATTGTGTCGCTTAAGTTATATAGGAATTCTTGAACCCAAGAGTTAAGAATAGCAAGTTCTTCATTACCTATAATAGAATAACCACTTAGAATAACGAAACAGATTATATTTGTCGAGAAGTGTAAAATTGTATGCGTGCGATCCTCATTGTGCATCTTGATCAATTGGATCGTTTCTTTGTAGATTTCGATGCGAGGCTTTTGTAAATGTGCTTCCGGGTATTCCTTTAACATTTCGTCCAAACGTAGGAGTTCCTCTAAGTCTATGAATTTTTTTAGAATACTCTTTTCTTGAATATCATTCAAAAAGATTTCGGATTGCCTAGTATTCCACCAATTTGTAACCCAAGATTCCAGACTTTTATTAAATGAGAGAGAGATCCACCAAGGCAAAAATACTATAGATGCAAGATATAGAAGGGAAATTAATACTTTCTTTTTTGCCATTTTTTCGTCTGTGAATTTTTTAATTTTTACTGAACGCACCTCGTTCGTCGACTCTATACGATACTAATATTTCTATCAAGCATAAGTTCTATTACAAGTTATCGAGCCCATGAATCTATTTCCGATTTTTTTTGTGATTCAGTACAGTGGTTAGTCCTTGAATTTAGAAAGAATACAGAAATAGAATAAGAAAAAGCCCACTTCAAATTAATAGTAGTCGGATTGCGAGACGAAAGAACTCCCGTTCTATCAAAATATCAAATATTTCTAAAAAAAAAAATTCTTTACTTTATTATATTATGATTTATTATGAAATGTTTTGTTTTAATATATGATGAATCTAGTATTTAGATTTGTTACTGAATTGAGTTAAGTGGGTTTACATACGCATAAAAAAATTGTGGACACAAACAATTTTGTTTTAGAATTATTTCGTAGCGTTTACTTTGGTTCGAATAAGCGTTCTGAAGAAACTTCAGTTAAGTTATGCTATATAAAAAAACGAGGATTCTTGAGTTTTTTCTCTCTTGCAAAGTATTCATTCTTCAGTTCCTTTTTTCAAAATACTTCAATTGGTACACGCAAGAAATAGGCCAATTCAGCAGCTTTTTGCTCAATTTCTCGTGGAGTCAAATTCTCATCAGTACGAGTCAAGGGAATGGCCCCCTGGCCTTTGATTTCCATATAAAGGACACGACGAGCATAAATACCTTCTTTAATTTCTATTCTGATGGACTGAATGTCTTTCATAAGGAATCGGAGGAATATGCGACGATTTTTTCCAGGAAATCCCCAACGAAAAATACACACTACGCCCTCTTTTATATCGAATCGATCATAACCACTACCTACATTCCACGAAATTGTGCACCACAAATAGGAGCTAATAAAAAGACCTGCGATCCCATAGAAAGACATCACGATCCCTTGTGGAAAAAAAATTATTTGCTGAGAAGGAAATAAAGATATAAAATTCCTACCAAAATAACTGGACGTTCCAACCAATAAAAACCCTAATGAACCTAAAAAAAGAATAAAGGCCCAGCAGAAATTACTTGTTTTTCGGGACCCCGCTATAAGTTCTATCCATATACGTTCTGATCGCCAACTCATACTATAACTAGACCTAGTTGCATTTTATTGGAATTGGGAGAATAACAAAAATAAATTTTATTTTACTTTTTTTTGTTTCCGAAGTAACTCTCATCAACCAGCACTATTATGATGTGAACGTTTAGGGGTAATTCATCGAATTTCTTAGGTCCAAACTAAAATAGTAACATCCCTTTCACATGATTTCCGAATACATATAGATATATTGACTTTACATTTCAGAAATTCTCCCCGATCCCGATCTATTTGAAAATAGTGATAATTCATTTACCCATAATATCATGTTTATACATACATAAGAGCTTATGACCGAAGGAAGCCACATGTTATACCATATTCTACTAAATAGATATCCGTGTTATGATCCAAGTAAGTCTTGAAAAAAAAAAGGATTCGTCCTTATTGTATCTAAAAAATCTTGTTTTTTTGAACATAAAGAGATAAAGAAGCCATTGCAATTGCCGGAAATACTAAGCCCACTAAAGGCACAAAAATTGAGGGGAAGCTGTTGAGAGTTATCATAGAATGGGTACCTCGATTTAATATTTGTACCTGTTATTTATTGTTATATTTATTGTTTTATATTAATATTTTAACTTTATCCTTATATTGTTATAAAGATATATTATAATTCATATATAATTGTTATATTATACTAAGTATACCTAAGTGAGTATATATACTTAATAGGGAGTATATAAGTATATGTTTTAATAAATATATATTAATTAATAAAATCCAATAAATATGTAAATAAATGGACCTATAAATCTTTCTACATGTTTCTACATGAAATATATGTATGATAATCCACCCTTTATATTATTCGTATTATTAGTTATTATCTTGTTCTTGTCTTATAAATTTAATAATTTTATAAAATTTACTAAAGAAAGGATTTATTACAAATTCTCAAAGAATTCATTATAATAATACGACCCAACAAAAAGGATTTTTAGTGGGGGGTGATTTTTGGGAGATATAGAAAGATGCAAGACCTTGTTAACCAATTTCACGGAAGTAAAGAATTCACTCTTTTATTTTTTTTAATAGGGATTTCCTGGTTAGTAACCAGGAATATCGATAAAAAGATGATCTGGATGATTCTTTCTACAATTAAATCTTATGTTACCAAAGAAAAAATCCATTCTTCGTATTTTTACTTTGATTCCTATATTTGATTCCTATAAATTAAATAACTACTTGATCACCACACATAAAAAATTTTATTAAGTTTTAATAAATTAATACTCTTATTAAATTAAGACTCTAAGGCTCTACTTGATCGATCTAATTTTTATTCAAAGGAAAGAAAGCATGTAGCCGAAATAACTCACCCAGAACGCCCTTTAAAGGATTACGTGGTACGATTGGATCGAATAAGCCCTTATGGAATAAATATTCAGCCACTTGTGAATCCTCAGGTACTGTCTTATTCAATGTTTGTTCAATTACTCTTTTACCCGCAAATGCAATGTAAGCATTGGGTTCGGCAATAATGATATCTCCCAACATACCAAAGCTGGCCGTCACCCCACCTGTGGTAGGAGATGTAAGGATTGATACATAAAATAACTTTTTATTTGATTGATAATCATATAAAGCAGAAGATATTTTAGCCATTTGCATCAAGCTCAAACTTCCTTCTTGCATGCGTGCTCCTCCGGAAGCACACACTATAATAAGAGG